AGAGTCAAAAAAATGGAAAAAATCATTTTCTCCTTCTTGGATCGTATCAAAAAGAAACTTTGGGATTGCTAAACAAACCACAGACGAGATAAATATATAAAGCAACAGAACCATCATAGTATCTTTTTTACTACTACGAAAGGAAGGGTGGTAAATGGATCATTTAACGATTTGGATCGGATGGGTTCTATTTCTTCTTTTTGATAGAATCAATTCTATCGAAAAAAGAAATTCCATTGCAGAGCCGTATGCAATGTACAAAAGATGCCCGTACGGTTGTTTAATTCTTTTTATTGTTATTTTGATTCCCCCTTACTTTAACCCAATCGTGCGATATATAGATAGAAGAACCGTTCATGATGTTATATCAATATCATCAGGGTTATGATTCACCAACCTGCTAGTTCTTTTTACGAGGCACAAGCAGGGGAATTTATCCTGGAAGCAGAAGAACTATTGAAACTTCGCGAAACTCTCACAAAAGTTTATGTACAAAGAACGGGCAACCCCTTATGGGTTATATCCGAAGATATGGAAAGGGATGTTTTTATGTCAGCAACAGAAGCCCAAGCTCATGGCATCGTTGATCTTGTAGCGGTCGAAAATTAAAATACTGGGGATTCCGTATAAATATACGAATTCCGTTTCAAAATTTGAAATTTCCGTGTGAATAGAAATCATTCATAATCATCAACCATCAGGTTAAGATCGATCTAAACCAACCCGCTCTATTCTATCTAGAATGAGATTCTATAGACATGCCATGCCAACCATTAAACAACTTATTAGAAACGCAAGACAGCCAATAAGAAATGTCACGAAATCTCCCGCTCTTCGAGGATGTCCTCAGCGTCGAGGAACATGTACTAGGGTGTATGTGCGACTCGTTCAGTTCAGATCATGAGTTTGAAGAAATGCAAAAATCTTTTCCAGTATCAACGACCACTACCGATGAATTAGGATAGATAGAGTGGAAGACGACTATCTAATTGACTATTCTATAAATAGAGAAGATCTATCATCTACCTAATTATGTTATGAATTTATGGTTTCTATTGGTGCAAATCCAATCACTCCATTTGAGATGAGAAGGAATTCTCCATTGGTAACAAATAGTTATCCATTAAGCGGAGGAAAAAGGTTATGCTCCTATTCCTATTCTTGAAAAAACGGACTAACAGGGTCAGCTACCTAGCCAACTTTCAGAATTAAATGCCGTCACTGTATGGATAGCTTTTTTGTGAAAAGGACTATTACTTTCTAATTAGAATTGAAAAAAGAATTCTAATTGAAAAATGGATGGGTAGAGCCAAAGAGTGTGAACTATACAAGTTCACAATAAAATTCGATGAAATGAAAGAAGAGGCTCCGGTGTATAGAGAGGACCTCACCGTTTCAGAAGTTGCCATAGAAACGAGGGAACCCACTATTCTTTTTTATTTAGTAGCAGTCGAATTTATTATTTCCAGGCGAGATACTTTGAAGAAAGAAAAAATCGTGGTCGGGAAGGTCATAGTCGCAAAAGCCATTGGAATTTATATTTTATATATCGGAAGAATCCGTTTTGTTATTAATCGACCGGAGGAAAAGGATGACTGAAAGAAGAGAAATCAATTAGTTATTCAAGAAAGTTTCATTTGATTCAATGACCAGAGTTAAACGAGGATATACAGCTCGAAGACGTCGAAAAAAGATTCGTTTATTTGCATCAACCTTTATAGGGGCTCATTCAAGACTTACTCGAACGACTACTCAACAAAGAATGAGAGCTTTGGTTTCCTCTCATCGAGATAGGAGCAGGAAAAAGAGAGATTTTCGTCGTTTGTGGATCACTCGGATAAATGCGGTAACTCGTGAGGATAGAATATTCTATAGTTATAGCCTATTCATCCACAATCTGTACAAGAGACGATTGCTTCTGAATCGTAAAATACTTGCGCAAATAGCCCTATCAAATAAGAATTGTTTTGATATCATTTCAAATAAAATCATCAATCAAAAATCAAATACAAATCAAATAAAGGAATAAAAGAATCTTAATAGAATCTATTATACAGGAAACAAGAATGATTGAAATGAAACAGGATTTCCCGGAGAATGGACTCCGGGAAGATAGAAGAAAAAGAAATTAAGATTTGAGTAGTAGGAATAAACGAACATCTTTCAAGAAAAAAAAGATTTCTTCCCCATTTTTCCTTTTTTAGAATACAAGAATCAAATCTGGATTCTATTTTTTTTTTTCGAGCAAAACATTAATATGAGCTTGATTTCCTATTGGAGTTTTGAGGAGTATCTCTATTTATTTTTGGTTCTAGGACCAGTAGTTCTAGGGATCGACTCCACTCTCTCCAATTGTTTCTCATTATTACGAAAAGGTAACGAAGATAAAATACGAGCTTGTTTTATAGCAATAGTAATTAATCGTTGTTGTTTCAAGGTCAACCTATTCGTCCGTCTAGATAAGATTTTTCCTTGTTCACTAATAAATCGACTAATTAAACTCATGTTTCTATAATCGATTCGATCCCCCGATCCAATTGGGGGTAAACGCCTACGAAAAGATCGCTTGGATTTACGAAAAGGTTGTTTGGATTTATCCATGGTTTGCTTATTCCTTGTTTGTTTATTCCTTATATATAAAAGGATCTAGAAAATAGAATTCTATTCTTTTTTCTTATTCATTTAAGATTCGACCAAAATAGGATTTGGTTTGTATTATATATGTTAATGTTAAGATGTAAAGTTCTTACTCTTCCCGCTACTTGGAAAAATCACACACGCATTCCGTTCCATCTATTTCTTTATTTCCCCATGAATCGTATACTTTTGACAATAGCGACAAAATTTTCTAAATTCTAATCGATTGGGTGTATTGTGTCGATTCTTTTGAGTAATATATCTAGAAATGCCCGGCGATTCTTTATTGACACCCTTTCGAACACAACAGGTACATTCCAAAATCACTATAATTCTGATATCTTTACCCTTGGCCATGAACCTCCTTTTCATTTTGGATCGACTTCACTTTAGAACTCTCTTCATTTTCTTTTTGACCCAAACCAAATAAAAAGAAAATAAAAAAAAAAGAATCTATATTCTATATCTATATTAATAAAAGTTACTAACTAGAAATAAAATTCGTAAATCTTTTCTTTTTCGAATTATTAGAATTCGAATGACTTCGAAGTACTATAAATAGAAAATAGAATCACTATGAATTACTATAACTATAAAGAAAGAGAGTCATATTCATTAATAGAAGAATATTAAGAATATCGTAAAGAATATCGTAATAATTAATGAATACAATTTTTTCTAACTATGAATTATTCCTATCCTAATCTCAGTATTTTCTTCTTTCTATATTAGAATTTCGTGTAACCGACCCTAAACGACTGGATCCACATTTCCATTTCTTTTCCCCCAAATTCTATCGTAGATTCACTGTATTTTGACTGAAGTTCGATACACTCTTTCTTTTTTTTTAGGATAGGAAAGAAAAAGGGAGCGAATTTGGAGACATGTTACGTAGAATTGTATCTCAAATATTCTTCATTTCTTCACACTTCATTTCTTCACAGATCAATACAAGAATTCAATCAGGATTAAAACAGGATTAAAAAAAAGGGAATGACAAGGCATCCGGAAATAAACGATTAATTTCTATCAATAGACCTGCTAAAGACCCAAACCATAGAGTGGTTAGCACAGGTGCCGTTGAGAGATATGTTTTGATATCTCGCATTGAAAATCCTCCTTCTTCTTTTATTTTTTTTTTTCTTATTTATTTGAATTATTTATTTGTATTGTATATTGTAATACATATATAGTTCTAGTTCGATATTCTAATACATAGATCATAGATAACCCGATCTTTTAGTTCAAGATCATTTGTTTTTGCTTGAAATGAAATTAGAATTAGGAATTACTAACTAAAATGCATATGTACAACGACCCAGCAGATTAAATCTTGCCGCCCCCCTAAAAAAGATGACAAGAACATTCTCTACCTATAAGAGCAAAAAAGAAGGATGTGTGGAAAACAAGACATGGATTTTATACAATGACACTGTACAACAATTTTTAAAAGGGATGTAGCGCAGTTTGGTAGCGCGTTTGTTTTGGGTACAAAATGTCACGGGTTCAAATCCTGTCATCCCTACCTATTCTTTCTCCTATGGACAGTTACGAGGGATTCATTGAGTAAGATCGGGAATTTTTGGACATAATCTTTCATTTTTACATACTATATGTACACAAGACTCCTCCGGGGTAAAAAAATACTTTTCTTTACAATCGTATCTACTGTTATAGGATATGATATAATAAAGCGCTCTTAGTTCAGTTCGGTAGAACGCGGGTCTCCAAAACCCGATGTCGTAGGTTCAAATCCTACAGAGCGTGATTCCGTTTATTTTATGTCGAATTACAATGAAATAAATTAACAAAACAAAGTAGAATTGCAACTGAAATTTGACCTCCTACAAGGAGGAGGTCAATCAAAAAAAGAGATGTTACTCAATCAAAGGTCCAACTGATCACCGCGCCTGTATTGTAAATATGCAGTTACAAATAATCCTGTTAAAGTAATAGGAATTAGACCTAAGACGATTCCAAATAGAAAAACTTCAATCATTTCGATTTGTTTTAGGGAATAAAAAGAGAGGTAAGATCTATCCCTAAATATTAATCTGAATTATCCGTGAATCTCAATGAACAGGAATTGGCAATTGACGCGGGAAGGAACCATAGAATACCTGAAATGAAATATTATGAGAGGCTTTGATTTTTCTTTTTGTAAATTGTTTATTGAATCTCATTCATTTCAAATAAGTCGTATCTTGTTCAAACCAATAAATAGAGCTGGGGTTATAGTTGAAGCAGCCAGTAAAAAACCAAAATAACTAGTTAGAATAGGCATGAAAGAGCTAAATTAGATATGTTCTTTTACTACATATATGAATAAAACATTTACCTAAGTCTCAATCCAGATACGACGG